GAGGGTCTTTCTAGAACAACAGAATCAAGAGGAGCAGAGCGAACAAAATCCGCTTTGGAGTGAATTCCCGCCCTTGGCGCTAATTGAGCCGTAGATTATGAGCTTACTGATTCAAAGCTCTCATGAGATCTCGTTGGCATGCCCTACCAAATGAAAAGGAAGTCGCAGGAGTTAAGAGTTCTAATTCCCCGACTCCGTTCCCATTTATTAGTGTTCTTTCCACTTCAACATCAACTTAGTTAGTTAATTAAGTTGTTGATCCTCGCCCATCTTTGGCTGCCTGTGAGGAGGTTTATGTTGGACCTATGCGATCTCGTTACAACGTTCTTTTTTTTACAGAGATTTTTGGTGAAAACTGAAATCTTGAAACATGGGCGGTGGTCGGATGAACAGAATGTCCGAGTAAGGAGAACTAGCCAAGCTTATGAACAAGCGAAGGAATTGCAGCCTAACCATCTGTGAGATCGGAGACTTCGAGAGGCTCCCCAGTCCTCTTTAACGCCACTCTTTCCAAGTCTCCTTTGATGAAATGAAGCTTACTATTCTGTAAGTGAGAAGCTCAGTTCCGCTTGTTGCCCTAAAAGCAGGAAACCAAGAGAGGTAGGCGCGGAAGGAAGTGCTTTCAGTCGATTGAAGCTGAAAAGACTCCCTTCACTAGAAGACATTCCCCTCGGCCCGTTTCTGCCATAAGTACCTCTCCTTCGGCTAGGCCTTTCTTCGACGGCTTGGGAAAAGAACTTCACCACTCATGGTCTTCCTACTCCGATCTCGCTTCGGGTTTACCACTAGTTGGGCTAGCTGGCTTTCTGTCCTTTTCTTACTTAAACCGCTTACTGGAAGTATAGATTGAAGCCCCTTGTAAGGGACTACGAGCAACTCGCACTAGCCGTAACAGCAACAGGAGCGAGGGCTGCCTCATCCGCTTCCTAGCCGGAAAAGAAGGACTTTCTTCAAGCCAGGAAGAGCAAGAGTACCGCCCGAGAAGAACGGAAAGAGAAAGAAGGATTGAAATCATGAACTCCTTTCCCTTTATTATAAGTATAGTAGGAAAGCTTGACTGAACTAACGCTTTCTATACTATATAAGAGTTGCACCAGAAAGAGAGATTTTATCAAAGTAACCATCCCCTTATCCTAGCAGTCCAGTGACTAAGAAGGGGGCGGGGGAGGCAGTCTTCGAACTTGAGTATGGATCGTAATTGAGCGAAAGATCTGCTCATCGAAAAGTGGTCAACAAGCGAAGGTCTTGACCTGGAATGGAAGGATCGAATTCGAGCAATAAAATAAGAGATTGAAGAGTTGACTTTACGTTGAATACAGGAACTAGTACACTTAGCATAGATGGAATGAACTCTAATAGAAAAGACTCCGGCGGATTATCAATGCCCTTACTTAGGAGAGGTAGGCTATCGGTCATTATACTCGTCTTCTAAGCTCTGCTGCAGAAAAGAGCCGATTCTTACTCCCAATTCAAAATCATTTTCAAAGCGCACTCTGGGGATGGTTGGTTTCGACATTCAACCCCTTGGCTCGGGTGCAGTTTGAGGAAAACTCCGTAGAGATTACTGCTGATCCATTTGTGAAAGCTCTTTTCCAATTAGTCCATCCCATTGAATTGAATGAAAGACTATCTCGACTCGACCCTTCACTACACGTCTCTTTGCTTTCTATCTCTTACAGACAGAATAGATGAAGGTAGTCTTTCCTTAGATTGATAACCTTTTCCCTTGTAGTTTTCTTTCCATACAGAAGAAATTCCTTTTTTTGAGGATCCCTCTTTCTCGCTCAAAAAGAGCTCGGAACCTAGCCCGAGAGATAAAAGCGTGCATTACGAGTACTGCCCAGATCTTCTCAATACAAGATCGAAAAGGAGGGGGTCTTTCTTCTCAAGTAGTAAAGAAGGCCCGGTCCTTCCCTAAATATTTTCTTATAGAGCCTAGGTTTAATATTGGGGAGCTTTGACAACTTCCCAAACGCCCCACAGCTTAGAGGTCGGTGAGTTTAGAGACCTAGAATACCCTTCTCACTAACCGTAGGTTCGAGCGAAGGCTACTTCAATAGATTCATAAAAATGAGCAGAACAGTTAGTGCTAGTACAATTGTTATCCCATCAATGACCATAGCCCGAAGCAGACCTGGAAGCTGATCTGCGAGTGTGAACGATTAATATCGCCTTTTATGCAAAAAGATTACGATTTCGATGGCTTCCTTTCCGGAAGGTGATTGGGATAAGGGTTTGATCGAGAGCTAGGGGATTCGGTTATTTAACCTAAGAGAAGAGATCCAGTTTACAGAGGAGATGCCAGGGGCGGTGGCTGTTCAAGGAAGTTTCTAAGGGGGAAGGTAGCCTTTTTTTATATTCGAGTTTGACCCCTTTCTTCGGAATGAATTCGAGTAGTAGCCATGGAATGGAAGGAGCAGCTTTCCCTGGCCGGAAAAAAGCGTAATCCGATCTTGCGCCCTGCTTTCATTATCCCTTAGTCCTCTCTCGCAAAAGCAATGGAAGGCCTTTGGAGCTAGTTTAGTTCTTTCATCGCCCCTGTCCCTCGTCAACTTGAATTGGAATTGTGCAACTTTCCCTTTTCTCGGGATTGTTGGTCTTACAAAAAGTTCCCCTCGAAGACGGACATTTCAAGAGAAGAGTGCCAGTTTGAGGAAAGAGCCTCTTTTGGGCCGGTTCTTGTGAATAGGGCTCGATTCATGATCTTAGGTTTGAATGAAAGACAGGATACGAACGTAGGCGATTGGCTTGGGAGTCCCCGTCAAGCAAGCATTAGAGTCAAGGCACCAGTATCCTACACTCTTTCTTTTTTTTGGCTCAAGAGCAAGGAAAACCTTGGCTGATCACCAGCTTTGAACTTTGAATCCGCTATTATCTTCAAGTGTCAGAGAGTGCAGCTCGAAGTCCTGCAAGTGATGTTATTGGTCGTAGGAAACCCCAGCTGATATGCCTTCGGGATAACCACACCTTCTGGGTGACATCAACACGATCCCATCCCAATGCCATTCCCCTTTCGAATTCAAAGCTCCATCAAAGTACATGGTCCAAAAAAGTTTCTATACTCAATGTAAGTGTAAAATACTTTTGAATCCGGAAAATAATCCATCGTGGGGCGGATGGTAAAAAAAAAGGTGACGTCCAAGGTGAAATAGCTTGTCCTAACATCGATTTATAGCTGACATAAATGATCTCTGACAACAAGATTTGCTACCTACGGCCTGAAACAATCGAAGAGATACTTGAGCGCAAGAAGCAGTACCGGCATAGCCCTTTTCTAAATGAAAGAAAATACTGGTACTGAGGTTGTTAAAGCGGTAGAAATGAGAGTAAAATGCCTTCCTTACTTCTACGAATCGCCCATCTAATAGCCCTTCGGCTTTTAACATTCTTACCGGTTAACTACCGGGTATAGGTAGTTTACGGAAAAATGTTCTTATCGAAGAGCGGAAACTGAAAATACCGGAACTCCGTCGGCACTTCCTTCGTCATATGCTTAGTAAAAACAACTCTTTCTAGGATGCTACTTTTGTAAAGAGTCCCTTTTTGGGGGGAGCCTGGATATGTCGATTTAGAATAAGCCGATGCATATGGGAACGAAACGTGAATGGAGGGGTGCCTCCTCGAGTTACTGCGGGTACACTTTTTGCCTAGGAGTTCTTCCTTTCTCGGGAGAAGCACCTAGCTCCAAGTGATCCTATTCGTAGCTCTTCTGCTCTTTCTCTTCTGTAGCAGCTCTTCGGTGAATCTGTTGTACTCTATCGCTTCCTTTCTTTTCAATCGGTATGCGCTCTTATGATCTGTAGCAAGGGTCTATCCAATATCGGCCGATTGGATTTAGTAAGAGGGCTTTTGTTAAAGCAATCGAATAGGAAGTAGTTCACCTGTCAAAAGTATCTCAAAATGAATTGCTTTACTTGAACTTTATGTGGGACTAACGACTTGAATGAAACTTTAGAGAGGAGTCATGCTAACGAAATAGGCAAGAAGGGGGGAGTGGTGAACAGCAGGTAACGGCTGCCGGGTAGGCAGAAGCACTAAGCCTGGACTCACTTTCGATCTATGGCAATTTATCGATAGCAAAAAAAAAAAGTGAAAAAGTTCTTATTTATATAGGATAAGGAGATCGCAAGGAAGATGCTCAAAAAGGCTTTATAGCTACATTTATGTTTCAGTATGCTAGACCCCTCCTCTAGTTCAAGAGCTTTAGGCCGGATACTAGCTTTGCTCTAGTTGCTTTTCTATGTTGAGTGAATCGCTATGGAAATGAAATAGAAGAAGTCAAAAATGCCTAACAACCAATGAGGGGCTAAGGAATGGCGACCTTTGTGAGCTACCTCCGGACCCTGGGAAGAGTCCCGGACCATGGAAGCGATCAAAGGAAGACGGTAATCCACCACTGTCCTTTCATGATGTTCTCATGCAGGTACAGCACAAGGGCTCATGCTATCTTGAGATCTCGGAACCTGAGTCTGAAGGCTTTGAATCAGACGAGTGGGAAGAAGATGAGCAGCAAATCCATAACCAGGGCCCTTCGAATTGTCTCCTTGTGATCAACATTAATGGGGAAACTAAAAGGAGAATTTCTCAACCATGGGGAAGTCTCTTATAGTTAAGGTTCTGGGTAAGAAAGAAGAATCCCATCCTCCCTTTGATAAGAGTAAGCTGAGCTTCCTTCAGTTTGCTACTCGTACTAGAGACTGGATCGTGAGCATATATGAAATCAATCGAAAGCATTGGTACCACCCTGGATGGAATGACTCTGTCTCACTGGCAGGCATGTTTCGACCTGAGGTTCACTGGCTCAAGGGCAGCTACTTACTAGCTTGAGGAATCGAGCTAACAAAACGCCTAGAACAAGGGATAAAAGAAGTTCTTTTGTTTACTACAAAGTTGGTGATGAGGACTTATGTTATGACTTTAATTAGTGAAATGGGGCTTTCGAGCCTTTTGTTTGAGTAGTCAGCAAGCAAGCAGTACCGTCAACGATCCATCAGCTGATCCATCAACGGAGAAATGAAGAAGCATCATCCACGGAAAAAGAGAAAGGGTTAGCGCGAGCCATTCTTGAAGAATCAATCTCACTGCCCAACTCAAAAATCTTCCAGGCTTTTATGCCTTAAACTTTTTTTCTTTCGTCTTCGGACCAATGCCTCCGATAAAGAAAAGGCAATCCCCATCTTCTCTGTAGCCCTCCATTAGACTGGAGGAAATAGTGCTTTCTGCTTGCCTAAGGGAGGATACTGCTTTTCAAAGGGACTGGATGGGATTAGATTAGGACTTAAACTGTAACTTAAACCCAAGATATCTTAAAAGATGAGAACAGCACGTCCACTGGCAGCTCGAAAGGAGTGTAGCGGATTAAGCACAAGCCAATAATATCATTTCCCGGAAAAGGAAGAGGGTGAGGACACAGTTTCTTGGAATATAGCAAGGCCCAGAGTGGAAGGAAGCAGAAAGAGATGACTACCAAGAATCCTTGTAAGTACGGGTATCAATAAGTAGATTCGGGATGTAAGAGACAGTAGCTCACAGAGCTCATTATCTCTATCCCACTTCGAAGTCGATGTGTTAAGCAAAGTGATGCCTGAAACCATAAAGAGCAAAAGATACTCGGATGAAAGGTTATCGCAAGGTTTTTTCTGCCATTGATTGAACTAGGCAAGATAGCGTACATTGAACCAGATTCCATTTAACTTCTTGCTGTTGTCGACTCTGAACGAATGCTTGAATCAGTTTCATGTTGAAAGGCGAAAAAGACCAGGCAAGTTCAGAAAGGAGAAGAGACGCCTCGGCGTCCGCTGCTATTGATGCATCAGCAGCCATTGAATTTGCTGCTTTCTCTGACAGAAAAGATGTGACCGACTGCATTAGCACTTGTTGAATTGGTCTTCTGTAAGTGCACTTCGGAGTAGTTCAAATAGTTTTAATAACTGAAAAAACTTATCCGGGGCAACTCCGCCTTTTCTTTTCAACTAGTGAAAATAGGCCCTGATCGACAGTGCGCGAGGAAGGAATGACAGATCAAGGTGTGTTCCTCTCGGCGTAACCGGTCTTCTCTCTTACCTGTCCTATCTACATCTACAATAAAATAAGAAATAGCCGGCTTTGATTTTCATCGATCTTGGCGTGGGCGTCTTGCTTTGTCTTGATTACAGAAGAGACATCCCAGGCCCCCTACTCTTTCTAAAGATAACTGCCATTTAGCATTGAAACTAAAGAGGGAAAAGAAGATACGAAAGACTAGACTAAGCCAGAGATGAGATGCAAAAAGAAGGAAGGTCCAGGTAAAGCCTAACCACTGTTTTCAGGTGCAGATGAAAAGGAGGTGCCAGTCTTTGAGGTCTAGGAAAAACCGATGCGACGCGGAGAACCCTTTTCCATACAAGTTATCGTCTCGTCTAACGGTTTGAATTAAAAGAAAGTTTCCCTCATAGCCGCTTACGCCCCTTAGATTCCTCGAGCTTGTAAACATGACTCTTTCCATAAAGCATTTATGAAAGACTTTATATTCGTTCTGCGAACAGCCTGCTTTTTTTATTCCTTCCGAAAAGCGAGTGTGAAATGCCTTGTGTAATTTCTTTGTGGCTATACACTTAACACTAAGCAACTCACGCCAAAAAGGGTCTCGATCAAGGCACCGGCCTTCTCGTGCCACAGCTCTAATCCGAATGGCGTGTTCTTCCACTATTCACGCAAGTTCCAGTTCGAGCAAGAAAAGAACGGTTTTTAGATAAAATAAACAAACTAGAAAATAGATCTGTCGTTAAGTCCGGCTTGCAGAACCGTCTTTCGGATAACTGTTAGTGTTAGTCGGTTAGCTCCTTTTTTCAGTTGCTGTAGTTGGTAGTAGCGATAAACACTCCTATTATATATATAAAGACTTAATGAAGTGAGCTTGGTACCGCGGAAAGCCTGTTCAAGGGGGTGGAGGAGAGAAGGGACTCCCCCAAGAGAGGCCCGAGCACAACGTCTTCATGAGTTAAGTGTTCCCACCTTGGGAGCTAGGTAAGATAGTAAGGCCTGCTTTGTTGAATATCCTTTACTGCCTTCCTTTATCAGACAACTATTCGAGTTCCACTTTTTCTACCGGGCAGAGCTGGAAAAGTGGCTTCACCCTCTTTGCCCACCCTAAAAAGATCTTCAGAGAGGCGTTAACCAGAAGAGGTAGGGCCGGGAGGGAACGATTTCTGGGATTTCTATCTATCCATCCGTAAAGAGAACGGAGGCAGCCGAGACCAACTCCTTGGAATCCTTATAGGGATTCTATTAAATTCGATCTAGAGCTTCTATTCGAGGAAGAACAACCAGACGAGTACGGTTCATAGCTTTTGGTTGACAGATTGAGGTATCCTGATAGCTTGTTAGCGATTACACCCATTGCTGGGATCGAAGAGCTAGCTTAGAGCTTTCACTTCATTGTTCAAGCTCTTGAACATAGGTTGAGTTCATACATTGAATGCTTTCCTATTCAAGATATACTACCAATTCCTTTGAAGCTACTACCACTACCGAAGCGGGCTTGCTTGTTTTGGTTACCGGTTGGGGTTTCAAACCTCTCTCTTTCAAAACATTCTCAGTCCAGAAAACGAGTTCCTCGATCAGATCTACGCTACTGGAGCTTCCTTCTTGCTTGCCCCCTACCTCTCCTTAGTAGCCTTTGGGCGCTAGATCTACTAAATTAAAGAACAAAAGGATTGGGGATTAAGACTCTCGAAAGCTAAGTAATATTGCCACTCTAAAGCCTGCTTCATTCGAAGAATCCCGCTAACGGAAATCCAGACTCGACGTTTAAAAGACAAAACGGATATCAAAGAGTAAAAATCGAACTAGTTTAGCTCATCGAAGAGAAATGCCTAGTATGGAGAAAGATAGGCAAGGCAGGATAGCAATAGAGGTGCGGAGCGGAGATTAGCGCTTTCTTTCATTTAGGAAATTAGCCCTAGAAGGCAGGCTACTGATTAGCAAGAGGAGAAGCAAACTAGAGTTGAAGAAAGAACGGAGAGTGAAGGCAACTCACTAGGAATTTTCTAGAGAACCAAATTGAATAGGGTGCTTTGCACTAAACGAAAAGGAGAGAGCTTTGTTGACCTTTAACAGTGGCGAATACTTCGAACTTTCGAGATCGAATATAGCCTATAGTAAAGTAGCCACGCAAGGGATTCGACTTGCCAACTGATCCGAGTTTGATTGGGTCAGGAACGGGAAAAGACGAAAAGAAGCGCTGCTTTATTATCTTTTCTTATTCGAGATTGGGTGAGTGTTCAGTGAGTTATTCTGAGATCCTTTTTGACCTCTCTTCAATTATCGAGACCTGTATATACAAAGATCTAGGTAGCTCATCTCCTTCCTATATTCTATAAAAAAGAAAAAGAGCCTTTCTAAACTCTTGAATTGTAAGGGGAGGCCTCATTTAGAAGCGCAGTTCTCTTCTCTCGTTCCGGCTTAGCCTACCATGGGAAGGGACGAGTGATAGCTGTCCATTCTCCATAGGAATGTGATCATAGGATGATTAAATTTAGCTATTCATCTTCCCTGGGCTTCTCCAAGAGCCGATTGGAGACATCCTGGCTTTTAAGGATTTGCGCAAAGAGGCGATTTGATCACAGCTGAACCGGTAATGTCCAATCTTGTCTTATTTGTTCGGTCTTTAAAAGGACCTGGCTACTTTAGCTATGAAAAGCAGCTCAGTAGAAAGGCATTTCTTTCATTATCATTAACCATTTTAGTTGGGCATCCCATTGAATTAGCTAAGTCAGTAAGAATGACAGGGATTTTACCTTCGACTGGGGATTTCCAACTCTAATCTATAAACAAGTGTAGCGACTCCGGATCCGGATTCCATTCTTTTTGAGCTCATACTAGCTTTAAATAGAAATCCATCCCTGTGACCTGGTTCAAGCAATCAAGCAACACAACTTCCTTCAACCGCAAAAGCGGTTTCTCACATCTCTCTACGAGATTATACGGATAATTGTGCTACTTGAAATAATTAGTATCGGGTATCTTGTTACTAACTCTCGTTTTCTACGCTTTCTATTGATTGTTGAATTTCAGCAAGTCTTCCAGCGATATCCATGGCTAAAGCTCTTTCTTGCCGACTTCTAAGTCACCGTCTCCCTTTGCAAAATAGAGACTGAAAGAAGCTTCTATTTATAGACGTTGGAGACCCTTAACCCTTTCTTATTATTAGTAAGAATTCTTGTCTTAGTTCCGTAACATGGTTCACCCCCGGCTTTTCATGAACCACTAGATTTTAGTGCGCTGAATAATTCTCCCCGTACGGATTGGAGTACGAAAGGCCCACCCCAAAGAGCGAATAGTCCTTTGTTTTTCGCGGGTATCGCCACGCGGCTTAATCCCGATCACTCCCTCAGGAATAGGACGCAATAATAGAGCGAATCCGTCAGAGAGTACTCCACCACGAGCTGACAAAGCACGCTCAGCCAATCGTCAATCTCCAGCCCAAAGCTGACCAGTACAACCATGTGTCACACCCCGTGGGCTTTGTCGTACCCTGCCTACTCGTCTTTAACTGGCCTATTTGTACTGATGAAACTCCCATCGGCCAAGCTTCAATCTCTTAGAGCAGATGCGGACTGTAGATCATCCAAATGGGGACTCCTTTCTCTATGAAGCTCTTGGTTGATAGAACTCTGAGGTTCTGTGGTTAGGAGGTAGATCTTGTGCGAGCTAATGAATTCAAAGATGCGTATCCAACGTGCTCGTTATGAAACATTTATAATCATTTTTTGATTAGGAATGCTTTTATTTAGCAAAATTCATCTATTATTTCTTTAAAAATAGATTTCCGGGTATAGGAATCCTCTTAAACAGAAGAAAAGACCGGTTTATTCATCTGCACCGGAAAGCAGGAAACATAACTCCTCATTACTACTTATTCTGTGGTTTCGACTTCTCTTTCACAGGCACAGTTTCATCGAGGTATGAAAGGATTGAACCAGAGCCGAGGTCTCTCGAGCCTTGTTAACTTCCAACTCCTTCTTAATGCTTTGAAGTCGGCCAATCCGCTCTTAGAGTTAGAGAAGATTCGGTCTTTGCCATTTTTGATCCGCACGCTTTGGTGGACTAGGACTCTTTTCACGCTAGTTCTGTGATCCGAGGAAACTAGTGTTGTTAGCCTTTACCTTTGGGTAAATATTATACCTTAATTTATTTCTTGGATGGGACGAAGGGATGGGAAATAGGAAAGGACTGCTCTTAGTTCGGTTCGGTCTTTAGGTTTCAGTTTTCGTTGGTACCTATGACTCGTGCCCTTGTGCCTCGATTTGCTATGTAGCACATGATGCGGTTTCGATTTACTTCGTGTCGAGTTACTACGTACCTAGTTCTATTCGATACTGGTAGCAAATACTACCGTCTTGGGTTCAGTGAATAGGTAAATTAGGTTAGTCTTATTCCCTAGCTGAGTAAATAGGCCGATCGAAGTAAAAGGAAGCCTCCCTTAGTCCATTTCTTTTGTCCTAGAATCAGGGGTAAGCCGTGGCATGATTCGGAATCTAAAGGTGTTTACAAAGAAAGTAGGCTTTCAAGAATTGCTTTCGGGTCGGAGTTTGCTTGTTTTAGTCCATACAACGCCTTCCTGAGTCGACTAACTAGATGTTAAGAAACTGATCACCCCGGGTAAACCTCCTCATTTAGTTTTCCTTTCAGAAAAGCATTCCCCACATCTCACTGGAACGAAGGCTACTTTCTCACCGTGGCAACTGCAATCAGAGCCCGTACAAAAGTCGCCTTTGCCAGTGGGGCAAAAGTTTTATCAGAATCGATACCAAGTGAGTCTGAATTTCCCTCAATAGTGGTATTTCCGTCAGGAAGAGGTTTGAACCCCTCTCTATCTGATAAGGTAATGAACGACGTCTTCTGCATGGCAATTCCTCAGACATGGCCTGCTGCCACTGAGGGATCCTTGCTGCCTCACTATCATTTTGCGGCTTCAAAGAAGAATGAACAATGGCAAGAAAAGCACTATGCTAGGTCAGACACAAACCATATGGGTGTCACAAATAAGAACAACGTACCTCAGGCAAGGCCGAAAGGCCAACGGGCAAGACCATCCAATCATCTTTTGATAATACATATAATCTTCCAAACAATACTGCCTACAATCAGACGGAGCATAATCTTTTTTCTTTTAATAAAGACACTTCTCAGCACATACAGATTTCTGCCGATCCTTCAACCAGTACTGCTTCTCATGATTCTCAGTTAAGGGTTTCTTCTTCTCATCAGGTAATAGTAGATGCCTTTTACTCATCTCTGGCTGCTAACAATTCCCATTTTTAGAATTATGGTATTAAGGCTATTTTTCCTATTATCTCTCAGCCTGATCATGAACTCATAAACAAGATGGAGTCTAATATATCCCTTGTTTGACTGAAATCCAAAGATGATGCTAACGTTCCAAAGGAACAAGCTGCTCAGCAGACTAAGGGAGACTTATCGGACTCTGAACCTATGAGAGAAGCAAACACTTCTTTGCAGGAATTTTTTACCATGTGTAAGGAATTCTCTCAAGTGTTATCTACAGCTTCGATATTCAAGAACACTGACTGTGCCCAGAAATCTAAAGCTTCTGAATCCTACAAGGAGCAGCCAGATACATCTGTCAAAGTACAAGAATCGAACTTGAAGAGCTCCAGAAGGGTTACTAGAGCGTTGGCTCGTTCTTCTCATCTTCCATTGTTAGCTATGAATAATACACTCTTGTGTAATTTCAGAGGCATAGGCAACATCAAATCAAGAAGGAGGGTTGCCGTTGCCAAGCTTGTAAAGATGTATAATAAATCGTTGATTGCTATTCTTGAACCTCTTCACCATGCTAATAAGCTTCAGAAATTCTCCAACAGAATTGGTTTCCACTTTTCATTGGCAAATCAAGAGGCAGATGACAATGGCTCTGCTCTGTTGGAATCATGAAGTGAATCTAGTGCTTGTCGACGCGTTTGAACAGTGTATCACAGTCGACATCAGCTTCCTTAATTCTGATCTGGTAAGGCTTACCATTGTTTATGCAAAGTGCTCCATTCAGGAGAGACGGCTTCTTTGGGAAAAACTTCAATTACTGTCCTAAGACATACAAGGTCCATGGATGGTTTCGGGTGATTTTAACGCAATTTCAGATGTGTCTGAAAAACTTGGTAGCAGACGGTTCGGACGATGGTTGTGTCCTGAACCCAGTCAGCGGCACATCTCCTATCTCCTAGAGAAGCGGCTGAACAGCTGCGAGCCGCTAGTTTCCTGGAGAACGGCGGTACCATGGGCGGGTTTCTGATACTCTGGAGAAAACGCAGAGGCAACAGAAGCAAAGGCACGACCGAGACGGAACCGATCATAAGTTCCAGGTGGGAGATCGACTGTGGTTAAAGTTGCCTAAGGAAGGGTACCAACCGCAAGCTTAAACCATTGCGGGACCATTCACTCTGCAAGAGAAGGTCAGGGAGAATGCATTCAAACTAGAACTGCCCGCCACCCCTCAATGTTGATCAGCTGAGATTGAAAGAGCCCTCCATCTTGGATGAGGCGGCTGAACCTGAGGTTGAGTTGGAGATCGACGACCTCATTCCTGATCGACGGTGTTAACCGAAGACCGGCCAAACTAAAGAGAGCCCGAAGAAGAGGGAAAAAAGCTCTCTCTACAGAGTGGGGTGGGAAATGTTCTCGCCACAGAAGCCAAGTGGTTCACGGCTGAACGAACAGGTACGGAAGGAGTTCAAACAGACAATGAAGTCAAAGTCGTGTTGGGCTGCGAGAAAAGGGAGGTTCGGAGGGTCTACCGCGTCCAGTCTATTCCGAAGGTGCAAGATAGGTTCCCGATCAACAAGAGGCTCGAGAGACCTCGCCCAATAGAGATTTCAACTACATTGAGCCCGGGGGAGAGTTTCTAGTTTCCCGACAGGTCGATTACAACCACCTAGTCTGAATCCTATATGCTATAAATTGTATATTTTAAAAGGCATCGATTTACTCGCCTACCCGGATCGTCGCCGGGTTAAGCACTTAAGCTAAGGCATAGGGCGTAGCGAGTAAAAGAGGCAAAGTCAAGCAATCAGGAGCGTAGCGGATAATCTGTGCAAGAAGTGACTTACCCTTTTGAAAGCAACGGAAGATCCTGAAATTTAGACTTTCTTTTATAGATGCTTGACACCTCCAATTTATCGTTTTCGGATGACTGTCCCATTCCATTACTGCTAAATAAAGATAAGCTTAAGTTCGTCCCCCCCTACTATATAGGGGTTAAGTATGCTGTTAGCAAGGAGGCCAACATTCATAAGAACTCAAGGGAATGTTCCATTTCCATTATCATTATCGCATATGTGATGGGCGGCAGGCCAGATTTGAAGGCCTTGACAGAAAGATTGCTTCGTGTCTGGCAGCCATGGAGCTTTTTACTCACTCCAAAGGCTTTTTCACAATAAGGTTCCAGTCGGTGGGGGAGAGAGACCGGGTCCTAAACTCGGGCCCTTGGTTTGTTGGTGGTAGACCCCTTATCATCAAATCAAAGTCGTTGGGATTCACAAATAGAAGGATCCCCTCCAAGAGATCCCGAAATTGATAAGATTCTCTGGGCTGGGTGGGGAACACTGGTGTGATGATGAGTTAAGCAGCATTGAAAGCTTGGTTGGCTACCCTCTTTACATGGACGAACAGACACTCCTCAAGAAAGGGTCAATATCTCTAAAGGGTGTGAGGAATGATAGGTGCAGAATCCAGATTAGTGGATTCGGTGAAGATACTGCGGGATAATGGAAAAGAGTTTTAGCAAGAGGTTTGCTATGAATGGCGTCCTCCCCATTGCATGGGGTGCAAGGTCTTTTGACACTCTGATAAAGCTTGTGAAATGCACAAAAGGGATTGAAGCTTACCCAAACAAGGGGCGTAGCAAGAAGCATCCAATATCATTGAGATTCCGGTGGATGTAGACCCGATAGGGGAAAGGGGCACAAGCGACTCGCCCTCAGTCTCTTACTGGCGCTGATTAGGGGTTGAACCGGTCAATTATTGCTAACAGTACTCCGGTCCCAACCAGTCATGCTATTCACCGCAAGGAAATGCAGGTCCTGTTCAGGTTAATGAAGAGGCCCGTAGGCAGAAAGAGATCGACGACCCAATGCCAACCATTACTCTCTGATGGTCCTGATCCTTTATAGAAGGCCTATGTGTAAATCAAGACCTATCCTTGCGGAAAAGCCCCTCTATTGAGCAGCTGCAAATGGTTCCTTTTCAATCCTCGGGGGAGGAAAGGGCAGAGATTGGCGACAGGAGGTTAGTTTCTGCTTCAGCCGAGATAAATAGAGTTCAAGATTCATGCTGGGGATTTTTATGACTCAAAGCGCGACAGTGGGGGTAAGAGTTCTTCGCTTAAAAAAATTCCAATACACATGGTAGCTTTTTACCCGTATAAAAACTGAAGACCTCTAAGAGCAAAGAAGACTCAGTGAAGGCAACTGCTGGTGGGTCATGATGAATGTGGGTGCTTGGAATATAAAACTTAGGGGCCTCAATAAGGAGGTGAAGTGGAGAGAGATTTGTTGAGTCATTCAGAAGCACAGCATTGGTTTGCTGGGCCTATTGGAGACGAGAGTCCGTGCTGATAACTCCGCGAACAGGCTTGTTCCCGGTTGGGATGCCCTTTTCTAATGATAATGAAATGCCTGCCTTTCTAATGAGATGTGATCTGTCTAGGGCTTTACAGCGCCTCATCTGAGGAGGAAAGATTTGCTGCTTTCTTAGAAAAGGAGTTACCTAGCTAGTGGAGGGAGGGGAGTCTTCCTTTTCACTAGTGCTGCTGCTATTCAAAACCACTCTTCCTACGCACGTGCGTGCATCTCTTCTCATTGCTGAGTTTCCATCTCTTGCCGATTCTGCTCAGGAGGCTAAGAATCGTTTAGCTGACCACTCAGACTTGTATGCTCGGAGGGATGATGTCTGATCTGCCCTTTTGGCTAACATCGCCCACGGGACGTCCAGGCAAAAAGGGATTGTATTAGTGCTTTTGAGGCCGAAGCGAAGCTATCTCGTCTCAGGGAATTTTGCTCTTTCTTGGGGTTGAATGTGATTTTCATTCATTCTTATCACCTTAGGAAATGAGCAAAGACAGCTCGCCATGACGCATGACAAAGGAATAGAGGAGGAAGGATAGTTGATTGAAGCAGAATAAAGTGAAAATTCTAGTTTTTCAGAAACCATTTATTGGGCCTGGCCATTTTGAGAGTCTCATCCAGGACAGGAAATGCAATGATGACCAATAGTACAGAGGCAAATGCCAGGTAGAGTCCTTATGCCCGGGCCTCTTGGAGGCCGGGTGGGGAGAAAGTGGCCGTTGCACTGATAGGACTGTAATCTATCTTTCCTGTCCTTGAGGAACTGTTTAAAGAACTTTTTTTGGCAAGAGCAGCTTCAAGGTCTTCGGCAACGAGTTCAACTGCTGACCCAAGTGGAGATCAAAGAGCTGCATCTCAATCTACGCAATTTTCCGATCTGGATTTGAAGGGGGGGTGGGCTTGAAGTAAAAGAAAGAAGCCCCTACGATGACTCATCGAATTTCCTAGCCTGGGGAGAAAGCTATCAGAAAGAAAGCCAATGAGCTAATGATGACTATTGAAGGCCGGGCCAAGGCAAGGAATGCGAGAACTAGGGAAGTCCTGCTTTGACTGTATTCAAAAAGCAAGCTCAGATTCATCAGATCAGTAACTAGCTGTCGGAGTAGAGGACTGTCCTAGCCGTCGGAGATGAAGAATGATACTAGGTTAATAGAATGGTCGGGGATAGAGGATCAAGATACTGTGTCATTTCTCTTAACGCCTTCACTCCTCAAACCAACCAATCCAGGAAACCACTCTCTGATAGAGGCCATTGGCATATCCGTCTTGTTCCCAACCTTGAGGAGGGATGAAGGAGTGAAAAAGAGAGGAAGCCCAACCAATTACGATAGAAGAGGAATTCCCACTATAGAATAAAAGAGAAGCGATAGCCGCTCAAACAAAAGAAAGTGAGGGGTGCGAAGTGCGTGCAGAAAGCAGTGATTCATGGGAGGGAACAGCTTCAATAGCTTTGGCTGTGAAAACTCTCGGTCTTGGAGCATCAGTGTCATCAGTTCACCCAAGATCGGCAGGACAAATAACTACTAGGTTTGTGCCAGAAAAGCGTCTTGCGTGACGATCAATGGAAAGAGTTTCAAAAGAAAGAGATTCATCAGCTATGGAATCTGACAGGTATCGGTATTGAACAGAGGGGGCTGTTCACAAAGCATCCCGTGGTGCGCTCCGATCCGAGGAGAAAAAGTCTCGGGCTTAGAGGTATGGATGGTCCCCACTAAGGCTTGCCTACTGCTTTGTTACCAGAGCTGGATCGATTCAATCTTTTCCCAGTGCTAATGCTCCTACTACTCCCCTTCTGCTGCTAGTCTGACTCCCATGGATGGTTATGGTGGTTCCCCAGCTGCTGCTCCTACTCCTTTGGCTGGGTTTTAGAGAGAGCGTGAGATAGTTGGTAGCTAGTCTAACTTCCTTTTATCTGAAAGCGATGACAGGATGTAAGGTATAGTAAGGAGAGTTTTTTGAGAATGTCTGGTTCTTCCGCGAATAGACTCTTAGGCTAAGAAGAATAGGTTTTGATCCCACCTTTGAAATTGAAAGAGTGGCTCAATACAGCAACTCGAGTTTTCAAGCTGAACTGCCTTCTGTAATGAGCTTGAATCGTTCGTTGACTCGAAGTCTTATTAGCGACTTTGTGAATCGCGAGGGATTGCTCTTTTCAACTAGTCTTAGAGTGGGAGATTGAAAAGGCGGATTCGTCCTTATTTAGTAAAAGTAAAGGCTCAACCCAAGCCTTACAGGGGAAGGATCGAAGAGGTAGTTCAAGTTCAACTCTGCGGGTCAAGTCAGCATCAAAGAAAGCGGATTGAAAGAACTGTTATTCTTATTACAGCTTGAAGCGAAGGAAAAAGCTTCTCATTTCAACTCAGACAGTGAGGGGGAGGGGGGCTCTCTCTCCCTTCCTTCTACGCCTGTGGTTCTTGCACAAGCTAGCCCAATAATTGGACAGGTGCCAGGTACTAGCAATACGAGGAGAGGACTTTGAGGTTGGGCTTCAGAACATAGATGGATTCTTTAGATAAGTCATTCTTTACCTTTCCGCCCTAAGCCTTCGATCTAAATGCAGGAGTCTCGGTTGTATTCTGTTCTTCAAGAATCGTTTTGATTTGAATTATCGTATTTTAAATGACCGATCGGTCCGGTTTACTTTTTTCACCAAAAGCGAGGGGGCATGAGAGCCCAAGAGAGAGAGGGGCGTAGGGATCTTATATTTCTCTTTTTCTTTGCTTTGGCCTAGGCTTTTATCATGTATCCGCATAGGAGTTGATTACGATTCTATAGGCTTCTGCGCCCAATAAAAGAATTCTCTCTCCGGTCTTACCATCAGCGGGAACATCCGCCAGAGCGAGCTCAAAATGGGCATTTCCGGCCAGTGAATAGTTTAGGAGTCGGAGTTTCAGACTCGGCAAAGGCATCCGCCTATCTAGGAACTTAAGGAGCTTAAGTAAAAGAGTGAACCCCGAAAGAGGTTGGTAAGGCCTAGAGCCTATCAGAGTTTGACCGAATAGCGGACTTAGCTTCAAAGCTTGAAGTGAAGGCTTTACCTTCAATCAATGCCGGAGAAGTTTCGACATCGGAAGCTAATTAGCGCGTAGGCAGCGCTGCGCCGTCTCTTGTAGCCTTTTATAGAGAGAATTTTAGTGTTGACTAATCCAAAAAGGAAGTAACCAATCGACCAGACCAATCTTTCTGTGGAGGCGGCGAAGGGCAGGTAAGGCTTTGAAGCCAAGCAAGCAGCTATAGGAAAGAAGTTGAAGCTATAATGTAGAAAGAAAGAGAAAAACAGGTGCCATCCTTCTTTGAGGTCAAGAGAGCAGGCACAGCACAAGGTTTGGAACCCTCTCCCTGACAAGTCCCTTTTTAATCCGCTCGCTAACCTGCCTACTTAATTCTTCATGCTCCAATGGACTCATCCGAGTTGCAGCTTGATTCAGAAGAACAAATCCTGGGATTAGATCGATCTGATGTTGAATGTCACATCTTGTCAAAAAAAACCCCGTATTTTTCATTAAAAAAGAGAGATTTAAGCATTCACAAACTAGTTGCTATGAGGACTTCCTTACTCAACTAGAATAGAGACAGTAAAGCTACCATCCCACAGGTAAGATTGAAGACATCTCTTCCCTCTTCGAGCCAACCATTCACTTCCTCTAACGAGCGAGTAAACAAAGTTCACCACTTACTACGTTCTTTCAGAACCTTAGATTCCATGAAATCAAATTATGATCCTCAGGAGCAAGAAGATGCTCCCAAGCGACCCTGGGGATCCAATAGAGCTCACTATCCGCCGTTATCCCTTTCCATTCCTACCCTATTCTCCATTCTTATTAGGCAGTCGCCATCACAATCAGAGTTCAGTTCCTCCTTCTCGCAATTAGAATCTAACTCGGAACCGTAAATCTCAACTGGAAGACTATATGACATGGAAGAGTCACTGCCTAGGCGTACAATAATCTCCTTATTGTGCTCCTATATCTTCCTACTGATCTTTTTAGCGCACTGACGGTGATATGCCTTGAACTTTTGGAAATGATACGCCACGACTGGAAAGGGGCTTGCTAAAGCCCATAGGCCTGTGCAGACGTGAGGAATGTATTCTTTCTTTCTCAGGCGGGGCGGAAAGACTCCGAAGTTGCCGATAATCGTCCGCTATTAGATAGATGCGGCTTATCCGGTGTTAGCGGAATAACCGCTGTTTGAGAGATAACTAGTAGAATCAAGACAAAAGCGAGACAGGAAGGAAAGCACAGCACAGTAAGAACTAGCGTAGCGGGACATGACAGCGGTTGGGGAGAGGGAAAAGCTATCAGACACCAATCCAATGAACAGACAAAGCGGCTTGGCCGAAGGGTCAGGAAGAGAAAACGACTATACTTTCTGAGTTAGAACATTAGGAACCTTACACCCATATGAAAGAAAGCAGCCAAAACAGTAGAGAAGATCAGAGACGGGTTTAGCGAGAAAAGTCTTTAGCTCACACCTATGCCTTCCTTGCTTGCTTTCCCTTCCAGTCGAATAGAAACTATTAAAGCAAAGGCAAGCAATAGCTCGCTGGTCGCTATTACTTCATTCGTTCGTTTCGTACACTTTATTTAGTGCTCGCTCCGGTACACTGTTGGGTTGGTTCCTCCTGCTTCGCCTTCGGGGACAGAAAGAATGCCCGCAGCTCCAACTTTGACAAGCTAGCGAAAAGGAAAGGTGGTCCTGCCTTAGGCGCATCTGTTTCCGAATGATATCATTCACCAGACCTCCCGTAGGGACTTGAATACTCCTTTATGGGTGGTAATCGGTAGATAAAAAAAAAGAAACATTGGTCCAAGAGGAGGAGATCACGGGATATGGTTTTGTTGGTTCATACCAGGGGAATTCTCTAAGCAGATCGTACTTCATCTGTCGAAATGCTTTCCGTAGCTCATGCTGTACAACCATCTGTACTTCTTATCCGGGCTTGTCGAGGTGGGTGGGCATAGTTGAACATAGCATTTGCCGGAAAAGGCGGGAGGAGCAATGGAAGTTTCATTCCTGACAATCTCATGCTGATCCGTCGATCTTGGAAAGCCAACTGGAGGCTCAACGCCCTCTGTTGTATTCAGAGCGGTCTCCCTCTCTTTTTCTTTTTAAGGTAAGGTAAAGGGCCAGGCATGGTGGGGTAGGAGCATCCAAAGATGCATATGAATCTAGAACCAGGGCTAGGTTTGGTAAGTAATCTTGAACAAAAGAAACAGCATACACAGAGGGCCGGAATCATTCCCTGCTGACGACTAAAAGACTACAATAGAGCTTTCAGCTAGCTTTTTTTCATGGGCAAGGTTGGAAGGCTCAACTCTAAAAATGCTCGAGACGCTCGAAAGAAGTCCACGTTGATCACGTTTTTCAGGAGAGAGG